ACTGCTTGGCGTTGCATATTAGAACTCATTAAAGCCCGATTCGCGTCATTATGCTCGATAAAAGGAATAAGGGAAGCTCCAATAGAAAAATATTGGAATGGAAAAATACTTCGAAGATTAACCTGTTCCCAAGCAATAGTCAGGAATTCTTGACGGTATCGAGCTGGAACAACTTGGTCCTCCTGAATACCTCGACTGAGTGCCAAAGAATTTCCTGCTGCTATCATATAGTATTCATCCCTATTTGGTGATAAAGAAAGCATCCGGTTTTTTTTTGATTTTGATTCGTCAAAGATCTCATAAAATGGGCTTTCTAGAGATCCCCAATTACCCATTTTCGCATGAATTGCTAAGGATCCAATAAGCCCAACATTGATTCCTTCAGACGTGTCAATTGGACAAATGCGTCCATAATGACTAGGATGGATATCTCGTATTCGAAAATTCGCAGTTCGCGCTGTCAATCCTCCCGGTCCCAAATAACTCAACTTTCGACCATGAACTATTTGTGTCAATGGATTAGTTCGATCAAAAACTTGAGATAATGGGTGTAACCCGAAAAAAGATTCATAAGTGGTTGTTAATGGAGTTGAAGTTATCAAATTCTGAGGAGTCGGTATCAATTTATGTCTAATTGCTCCACATATAGTGCCTCTCACCATATTTTCTAAACGAACCAAAGCCAATCCAAATTGATCTTGTAAGAGATCCGCAACCGAACGAATACGTTTATTTTTTAAATGATTCATATCATCAAGTGCGCCCATTCCAAATTTCATTCCAATTAAATAATCCGCAGCCGCCACTATATCTCTCGGTAACAAGAATATATTGGTCTGAGGTATATCAAGATTCAGTCTATGGTTCATATTTCGTCGACCAATCCTTCCTAATTCACATCTTTGTTGAAAGAATTTTTTTTGTAGTTCCTTACATAGGGATTCAGAAAATACAGGATCTCCGCCTACACACGTAAATTGTTGATAAAACTCTAAAATGGCAGTTTCTTTTGACCCCATTTTTTTTTTCTCTTTCTCAGTTAGGAAAGACAAGAAAATCTCAGGGTAGCAAACATTTTCTAAAATTTCTCTTAAATTCAAACCCATAGCAGATGATAGAACTAGAATAGATATTTTCTGTTTCCTACTTACACGAGCCCATATCCTCCCTTTTCTATCAATTTCTAATTCTACCCTCCCCCCCCAATCCGATACTATGGTGCCGGTATAGACCGAAATTCCGTTATGGTCCGATTCCGACCGGTAATAGATACCGGGGCTTTGCAAGATTTGATTAATCACAATTCTGTATATTCCATTTACTATAGAAGTTCCCAGGGAAGTCATTATAGGAATGTTTCCGATAAAAATTGTTTGTTCTTGCATATCCCTACTGGTTTTCCAAATTAATCTCGCGGATACATATACTTCAGAAGAATATGTGATTGCTTCATATACAGCATCTCTTTCTTTTATCGACGGTTCCACTAATTGATATGTTTCCACAAATAATTGAAATTCAATTTCTTGCTCCGTATCTTCCATTTTTGGAAACTTAGAAAGTTCTTCTGTTAAGCCATGATCAATAAACCTACAAAAACCTTCAAATTGTATCTGATTAAACCCAGGTATTGTAGACGTTCCCTCATTTTCATCCCTGAACATTTTTCATTTCTCATTTATAGAAAAAATCCCATTATTGAACCATTCTTTATCGAATCATATGGATTGATCTAGCAACGATGGAATTGATATTCTGTTTACTGAATCACATGAAATTTTATCTAACTATATAACTTTATATAGGATATAGAATATTGATACGGAGTATGAACGGGGAATAAAGATAATTCTATTCCAAAATTGGAATTTTTAACAGATACAACTGGAAATAAATTAATAAATTTGACTTATTTGACTTAACACTTAACTGAGACTTATCATATGATATGGATTTTTAGAGCTTTGTATAGAATTCAAAAAAGGGATTCCATTTTGACCATTTACCATTATTATGATATTACATATTACAATCCGATTAAGTACCAGAAAAAGAAACGGATCTATGTTTTATATTTTGTCCGTTTGATGAGAGAAAGAAAGAATAATAAGAAAAAAGATCGAGATGATTAACATTTTACCTTTTCTAGATTTCATACTTCAGTTAAAAAAAGGAGGATTCGCCTATGCATAGAAATTTGATCTATTTTTGTTTTGAGTTTAATTCATATAATAAGATTTAATTGTGTAAGAAGACTTGTATTTATGAAAATTTATTAAAGATTTGTAGATATGACGCCAGCTTTCTATACATATCTGTTCCTTATCGAGATTCAAAAAACTACTTCTATTCTTTTATAGAAATTCTATTTTGGATAACATATGTCGTGCTGTATCAAAGTGATTTTTTTTCTATGGATAAAAATCATATTACAGAACAAATAAGATATTTTATTAGATATATATATTTAATATCTAATAAAATTTAGGTTCTGTGGGGTTTACATATATGCATAATTGATCTTATAATTGAGAAGTAGTTTTTTTGAATCTTGATTAGTTCTGTATCAATTCATTTTTCTTTTTTCTTATTGGGACAAAACCTTTTTAGATTCAAATCCAAGAATGGTTCATGAATTCCGAGTCACACGGTTAATGGTCAAAATTTTACCTGAATTTTGGCTTTTGTGACTGAAAATCCATATTAGGTTTCTCGACTCAATAAAAAAAGGGGGGGTTAGATATTGTGTGTTTTGAAATACTATACAGTCAATCGAAAAGATAGATCCAATCCAAAAACAAGGAAGTATTGCACTTATTTTAGGAAAAGGATTAAGATGAAGAAAAGCGGGAGTACAGGAGAAAGGGCCATAAGAATTTCCCCTCCTGGAGAATATTTGCAGCGATTTTGTAGCGTCTTGGCGCCATGGCCGAGCGGTAAGGCGGGGGACTGCAAATCCTTTTTCCCCAGTTCAAATCTGGGTGTCGCCTGATCAACAAAAAAAAGACTCGAAATACCCTATTGTTTTTGTTTTGCTGATGGAACTTGCCTTTTCCTCAACGGAAACATCAGAAGGGTCCGTTCTATAAAGTGCTCTAAATCCTTTCGAATTCACGGAAAACTTTTAGTATTGAAAGGGAATCTGTAAATTGGCCTCTCCACTACTGATTGAGTCTTTGGTTAGGCCGGGAGTAAGTTAATTAGTATTTTCGAAAATGACGCAAGTTATTTTGTCTGCAAAATCATAAAAATCTCTGAGTACTACTAAAATTAATCCATTCAATCAATCTAATTAGATTGATTGAATGGATTAATTATTATTGGCTTTTGTTACTTTTATTTTCAACTTTTTTATACAAAAAAAGGTATTCTTTCAATTGAAAAACAGGTCTATTTCTATTTAATATAGAAAATAATAGAAAATAAAACAAAATCATATACGAACTTATTCAACATAGAATTGTTTCACCAATACCAATATGGAGCAAAATATTTTTTTGACTCTGTGCCAAAAATTCGACTATTATTATTGAATAATAATGGAATAATTCCTTCATAGAGATAGGGGATAGAATTCACATGGATATTGTAAGTCTCGCTTGGGCTGCTTTAATGGTAGTCTTTACATTTTCACTTTCACTTGTAGTATGGGGAAGAAGTGGACTCTAGAGCAGAGGTACCACTAATTCAATTATTGAAAATTGAACTGCGGAATCAAACGATTCCTTCTGTTTCAGAGTGAGTGGGTGGAATCAAAATGGATGAAGCCGAGAAACGAAATAGGAGGGCTCTGTACATTACATCCATATAATTCATATAGACATGTATGAAAATAGATATTAGATTGTAGCTTGATCCATATTAAGCCTACACCGTTATACAGTACACCTTTAGGCACTACATACACTCCAATAGAATACCAATAATGAGAAATGAGAGTATGGTAGAAAGATTCATTTTTCTTTCTACCATACTCATACTATACTCCCCCGATCAGATCTCCTAGAAGACTGTTGATTCTAGTCCGCTCATTAATTCATTTAAAACGTGAAATTCGAATCCTTTACCCTTCTTTATTTCTTCAATCAGTGACAAGAATAAAGAAGTCAAGTTTCATTCCACTTTATCGCCTTGACTTTGGCTGATGGTTTTTACGTATATTATAAGTAAAAAAGCTGTAGGAACCAGAATGAACAATGCAGTAGCAATAAATGCGAGAATATTTACTTCCATAATCTCAATCTCACCATTTATTTTCTTTTTATTTACTTCGCAATAACTCGGGATTTAATCCCATAGAGATGATAAATCTTTCCCCTGTAAATTCAATTCAATATCAATATGATCAATAAGAATATCTGAATCTGAACGATAAGATCGAATAGATTCATCGTCGACAATTAAATAGTATAACATAGTTATATAGTATAACACAGGAGAATCCTTTATCCATACTGAATGAAATTTTTTTTTTACTTTTTTCTACCCTTTTTCCATTCTTTCTTTTATCTAAACTACTGCTTTCGCATCTGATGAAGTATCATCTAACCGCCTTTACACTTCCATTGGTTACAAACAAACCTAAACATATAAGCAAAATAGAAAAGGGGGTTATAACTTAACTCCTTCTAAGAAGCTAATCAAACAAAAAAGGTGTGATTGAGATAGATCATTTCAAATTCAAATTAAATTTTTGCATGTGTTCCCGACGAACATAGGGCACTTTAATGTAATTTCCATTACAAGAAGTCGGAGGAATCGAAAATCCCAGACTCCCAGTATCATATATCATATTCTTTTTTTTTTTTGAAATCCTCAATAAGACGCTCTCTTTAATTGTATGTACTAATCCACATACCTTTCTCTACGTCCAATCGTTCGTTATTAGGAAACAAAATGGAATTTCTTTATTTGTTATTTGTTTCGTTTCTCAGCAAACAAATAACAAATAAAGAAACAATTAATAAATAATAAATCCAAAAGTGAAAAATGAATGAAGGATCGCTTGAGAATAAAATTCTTCTATTTGTTCACTTTTTTACAAAAAACAAAGAAGTGGACAGATATTTGTGTTTTTTTGTAGCGGGTTTTGATCTGTCGGGACTGACGGGGCTCGAACCCGCAGCTTCCGCCTTGACAGGGCGGTGCTCTGACCAATTGAACTACAATCCCGGGGAAATCAAGTAGACGGTATAGATATTCTTATGATTTCATTCAAAAACTTTCTATTTAGCTTAGTTAGATTAGAATTGTCGTCTTCTAACGGAGACATGAGTGATAATCTATTGATATACACATAGCAATGCTAAGAGTAGTAAGGATTACTCATAATCCTTTCCTTCTTATTTCAAAATGGATAGATAATCAACCTTTCAATGAAAAGAAAGAAAGAATAAACTAATGTAAAGTGTAAAGAAAAAACTCTTTTTCTTAGACTTTATACTTACAGATTATGGTATGAATATAGATCATCACCAAGATCAGACTAAAAAAAAGGAAAAGAGTCGCAAATAGCGGGTGGGAAAAAATGGGACTTTTCCTTTTTTCGTATCAGACATTTCTGGAAAACAAAGGAGTTATATCATTTCATGTGTGTGAATTAGCTAATTTTTGGGCCGAGCTGGATTTGAACCAGCGTAGACATATTGCCAACGAATTTACAGTCCGTCCCCATTAACCGCTCGGGCATCGACCCAGGGAAGAATCAATTCTGGGCTTACTGATAATTCTTGATCAATCAATTTCCTTTCGTAATACCCTACCCCCAGGGGAAGTCGAATCCCCGCTGCCTCCTTGAAAGAGAGATGTCCTGAACCACTAGACGATGGGGGCCTCTTTGCCCGACCACCAGCACACTATGCTCATAGTATGAGCAGTTTTTTGAAATTGTCAATATAGATAGTCTGCCTATATCCGAAGAAGTTTTTCGCCTTTCGGGATTCCATAGAATTTTTTGTCTATTCATGAATCCTTCATTAGAATTGGCATTCCATTCGATATTTCGTCGGTATTTCGATATTATAATTTATATATAAGCTAAGCATTCTATTCTTCTCTTCTTTTTTCAACTTTATTGACTTGACTCTATTTTACTATATTATCTAGATATTATCTACTATAATTTCGATTTTTTTTAGTATATCTAAAATCTATAGTTTCGCCTTTTTTTTAGAATTTGGTTCAGAGAATCTCTTCGTAAACGACTTGCGAAAAGATCTTGAATCCATGTTGAATTAGTGGGTCCATGCATTATTTTTTCATCATGGGTGTTAGTTCAATTAGAGTCGGTCTTAAGCCCATTCATTGAATTGAATTAGATTTATATTTAGAAAATACAATGTCAAAAACCCTTTTTGATTTTACCAATATTTGCTAGGTTACCCCATAACTCACTGAGTAAATAAAATGTATCATTTGGAAATAACGCATTATGCGAATAAAATAGATATCTATAAATATGTTCTAATTAAATACATTCACTAAACTCCTAGGGGTTTTTCCGGAATAAAACAAGATAAAGGCCCTTTTAACTCAGTGGTAGAGTAACGCCATGGTAAGGCGTAAGTCATCGGTTCAAATCCGATAAGGGGCTTTTATCCCAGCGAGAGTGTTCATATTTGTTTTATCCCAGCGAGAGTGTTCATATTTGAAGGTATAATAGATAAATTGTTTATATTTGTAATAAAAAAGCGTATAATTAGAAAAATGACTTAGAATTAAAACAAGTTATTCTTCTAATCAGATAATCAGAGAAATTTGAAATTTTCTTTTGAATCACCAACTATCCCTACAACTATTTGACTTTACATTAGTAAAATCAAACAATCAAAAAAAGTAAAGATTCGAAATCAACAAAAGAAAAAGTAAGTGAACCTAACCTATTGAATTATTCCTCTATCTACTATTCTGATATGAAAATGCGATATCGATATAGATTAAATCGAAACAGCGGGTCTTTATTTTCTTTGGAGTCTGCAGGAATCTGTCAATATTTCCGATTAAATGCTTAGGAGTTAATTATTATTCTTTAGACATAGAAAAGAATTTTTCTCTATCCTTCTTTGATTCCAGAACGCAGGAAAATTTTTCTTTATATCCCCAGTTCTCTCTTTTTTGATCTATTTTTAATATTCTTTTTTATTCTTATTCCAATTTTTTCTATTTTTAGTTTTAAATTCTATAAATTCTATATAGAATATTAGGTAGAATAAGAGTTAGTAGATCATGGCTGAATGGATCCAAAATGTATGTATACGCTATTTTTGTTCTGACAATACAATATAAAATAAAAATCAATGTAATAAAACTACTCTTATTTACAGTCTTCATTATTTTATATTGTATTGAATTAAAGAATTCAATTATAGGAAAATTCATTATTTTTTGGTTCTGATAGAGAAAACTAAATGAAAAAAAATTGGATGCGTATTTCGTCTTTCAACCCCTGAAAAGATAAACTCTGCGAGTTTGATTTTTCTCTAAAGTAATAAAAGACATGAG